GTTCATGTAGCTTAATATAAAGCAAAGCACTGAAAATGCTTAGATGAGCTCTCAGAGCTCCATAAACATTTAAAGGTTTGGTCCCAGCCTTCCTATTAGTTGTTAGCAAATTTACACATGCAAGTATCCGCACCCCTGTGAGAATACCCTCTAAATCATAAATGACTAAAAGGAGTGGGTATCAAGCACACTCTTAATAGAGTAGCTTATTACACCTTGCCTAGCCACACCCCCACGGGAAACAGCAGTGATAAAAATTAAGCAATAAACGAAAGTTTGACTAAGTTATGCTAACCCCAGGGTTGGTAAATTTCGTGCCAGCCACCGCGGTCATACGATTAACCCAAATTAATAGGCTACGGCGTAAAGCGTGTTAAAGATTTAACAAAGAAAATAAAGATAAAATTTAACTAGGCTGTAAAAAGCAACAGTTAAAATTAAAATATACTACGAAAGTGACTTTATTAAGTCTGGTATACGATAGCTGAGGCCCAAACTGGGATTAGATACCCCACTATGCTCAGCCCTAAACTTAAGTAATTTACAAACAAAATTACTCGCCAGAGAACTACTAGCAATAGCCTAAAACTCAAAGGACTTGGCGGTGCTTTATATCCCTCTAGAGGAGCCTGTTCTATAATCGATAAACCCCGATAAACCTCACCACCCCTTGCTAATTCAGCTTATATACCGCCATCTTCAGCAAACCCTAAAAAGGAAATACAGTAAGCATAATCATCTAGCATAAAGACGTTAGGTCAAGGTGTAGCTTATGAGGTGGGAAGAAATGGGCTACATTTTCTACTAGCTAGAATAATAAACGAAAGTCTCTATGAAATCAGTGACTAAAGGAGGATTTAGTAGTAAGCCAAGAATAGAGTGCTTGACTGAATTAGGCCATGAAGCACGCACACACCGCCCGTCACCCTCCTCAAGTACATAAACTAAAATATTCCTAATTTAATGGTAATACGTATTAGAGGAGATAAGTCGTAACAAGGTAAGCATACTGGAAAGTGTGCTTGGACAAATCAAAGTGTAGCTTAACAAAAGCATCTGATTTACACCCAGAAGATTTCATCATACATGACCACTTTGAACTAAAGCTAGCCCAAACAAAATAATCTTATAACCAATAACCCATAATAATAAAATAAAACATTTATACATTAAAGTATAGGAGATAGAAATTCTTATTTGGAGCTATAGAGAAAGTACCGTAAGGGAACGAGTGAAAGACCTATTAAAAGTAATAAACAGCAAAGATTACCCCTTGTACCTTTTGCATAATGATTTAACCAGAACAACCTTAGCGTAGTGACCTTAAGTTAAGCACCCCGAAACCAGACGAGCTATCCACGAACAGCTAAATTGAGCAAACTCATCTATGTAGCAAAATAGTGAGAAGATTTTTGGATAGAGGTGAAAAGCCTACCGAGCCTGGTGATAGCTGGTTGTCCAGCCTAGAATTTTAGTTCAACTTTAAATTTACCACACCAAAACTCTAATTCTAATGTAAATTTAAATGTTAATCTAAAGAGGTACAGCTCTTTAGACCAAGGATACAACCTTTATTAGAGAGTAAGCATGCCAATAACCATAGTTGGCCTAAAAGCAGCCACCAATTAAGAAAGCGTTCAAGCTCAACAATTACTCCCACCTTAATATTATAAACTAAAATAACTCCTAAACTTTCACTGGACTAATCTATATTAATATAGAAGAAATACTGTTAATATGAGTAACAAGATTATTATCTCCCCGCGCAAGTTTATGTCAGACTTAATAATAACTGATAGTTAACAGCCAACTAAACATAACCTAAGATAAAACATTTAATATATTCCACTGTTAACCCGACACAGGAGCGCAACATACTAAGGGAAAGATTAAAAGAAGTAAAAGGAACTCGGCAAACACAAACCCCGCCTGTTTACCAAAAACATCACCTCTAGCATTACTAGTATTAGAGGCACTGCCTGCCCAGTGACAATAGTTAAACGGCCGCGGTATCCTGACCGTGCAAAGGTAGCATAATCATTTGTTCTTTAAATAAGGACTTGTATGAATGGCCACACGAGGGTTTAACTGTCTCTTACTTCTAATCAGTGAAATTGACCTTTCCGTGAAGAGGCGGAAATAAACAAATAAGACGAGAAGACCCTATGGAGCTTTAATTTTCTTAATCCAACAGAATCAACTCAACCCACAAGGATCAACAATAATTCTAACTGGATTAAAAATTTTGGTTGGGGTGACCTCGGAGAATAAAATAACCTCCGAGAAGCTTATACTAAGACTAACAAGTCTAAGTAAAATAAATAACTGATCCAGTCTAACTGATCAACGGAACAAGTTACCCTAGGGATAACAGCGCAATCCTATTCAAGAGTCCCTATCGACAATAGGGTTTACGACCTCGATGTTGGATCAGGACATCCTAATGGTGCAGCAGCTATTAATGGTTCGTTTGTTCAACGATTAAAGTCCTACGTGATCTGAGTTCAGACCGGAGTAATCCAGGTCGGTTTCTATCTATTTAATATTTCTCCTAGTACGAAAGGACAAGAGAAATAGGGCCAATTCATAAATGAACACCCTCAAGTAAATAAATGAAAAAATCTTAATTTAGTAAACTTATTAATAACCTACTTAAGACCAAAGTTTCGTTAGAGTGGCAGAGCCCGGTAATTGCGTAAAACTTAAACCTTTATAACCAGAGGTTCAATTCCTCTCTCTAATAATATGTTTATACTTAATTTACTTACAATAATCGTTCCAATTCTGCTCGCAGTAGCATTTCTAACTTTAATTGAACGAAAAGTTTTAGGATACATACAATTACGAAAAGGTCCTAACGTTGTAGGTCCTTATGGCCTTCTCCAACCTATTGCAGATGCCATAAAACTATTTACCAAAGAACCCCTACGTCCCTTAACTTCATCAATTACTATATTTATTTTAGCCCCAATTTTAGCTTTAACATTAGCCTTAACTATATGAATTCCATTACCAATACCATACCCACTTATTAACATAAACCTAGGAGTACTATTTATATTAGCTGTGTCAAGCCTTTCAGTTTATTCTATTTTATGATCAGGGTGAGCCTCAAATTCAAAATATGCACTAATTGGAGCACTACGAGCAGTTGCACAAACAATTTCATATGAAGTAACACTAGCCATTATTCTCCTCTCTATTTTACTAATAAACGGGTCATTCACTTTAAGTACCCTTATTATCACCCAACAATACTCATGATTACTTATATCTACATGACCCCTAGCTATAATATGATACATCTCCACCCTAGCAGAAACCAACCGAGCTCCTTTTGATCTTACCGAAGGTGAATCTGAACTAGTATCAGGATTTAACGTTGAATACGCTGCAGGACCCTTCGCACTATTCTTTTTAGCAGAATATGCCAACATCATTATAATAAATATCTTAACAACCATTTTATTCTTAGGATCATTTCACATTAATTATCTACCTGAACTATATTCAATTAACTTCACAATTAAAGCCCTACTATTAACTATCTCATTCTTATGAATCCGAGCATCATACCCACGGTTCCGATATGATCAATTAATACATCTTCTATGAAAAAATTTTTTACCCCTAACACTTGCAATATGCATATGACATGTCTCTCTACCCATCTTTACATCAAGTATTCCCCCCCAATCATAGAAATATGTCTGACAAAAGAGTTACTTTGATAGAGTAAATAATAGAGGTTCAAGCCCTCTTATTTCTAGAATTATAGGAATCGAACCTACTCCTGAGAATTCAAAAATCTCCGTGCTACCATATTACACTATATCCTAGTAAGGTAAGCTAAATTAAGCTATCGGGCCCATACCCCGAAAATGTCGGTTGATACCTTCCCCTACTGATAAACCCTATTATCATAACCATAATTATATCTACAGTAATTTTAGGGACCCTAATTGTAATAACCAGTTCACACTGATTTATGATCTGAATCGGGTTTGAAATAAACATATTAGCAATTATCCCAATATTAATAAAAAACTTTAACCCCCGTTCAATAGAGGCTTCAACAAAATATTTTATAACCCAAGCCACAGCTTCCATAATTCTTATACTAGCTATTATTATTAATCTACTGTTTTCAGGCCAATGAACTATTTTGAACATTTCAAATCCCACAGCATCCATATTAATAACCGTAGCCCTAGTTATAAAATTAGGAATAGCTCCTTTTCACTTCTGAGTACCAGAAGTTACACAAGGAGTCCCTCTGACTTCAGGACTAATTTTACTCACATGACAAAAAATTGCTCCCCTATCCGTCTTATATCAAATTTATCCTTCAATCAATCCAGAAATATTACTCACCATATCCCTTCTATCTTTACTTGTAGGAGGTTGAGGAGGACTTAATCAAACTCAATTACGAAAAATTATAGCCTATTCCTCCATTGCCCATATAGGTTGAATAACAACTATTACAATTTATAACCCTACACTAATATTACTAAATCTAATCATTTATATCATCATAACTATATCAACATTTATATTATTCATTTATACTTCTTCAACCACTACATTATCATTGTCCCACACATGAAATAAAATACCATTAATCTCAATCTTTATTTTAACAATTATATTATCCCTAGGAGGCCTACCTCCTCTCACAGGATTCCTTCCCAAATGAATAATTATCTACGAACTCACAAAAAACAGCAATGTAATTTTACCAACCGCTATAGCAATTCTCTCCTTACTAAATCTCTATTTCTACATACGATTGACATATTCAACTTCACTCACAATATTTCCCACAATTAACAACATGAAAATAACTTGACAATACGAAAACACTAAACAAATCCCATTAATAGCCCCAATAATTATTATTTCAACTTTAACCCTACCACTTGCTCCCCTCCTAGTTACGTTGTATTAGGAATTTAGGTTAGACAGACCAAGGGCCTTCAAAGCCCTAAGCAAGTAATAAATTTACTTAATTCCTGAAATTAAGGACTGCAAGACTTTATCCTACATCAATTGAATGCAAATCAACCACTTTAATTAAGCTAAATCCTTAATCTAGATTGGTGGGCTATAATCCCACGAAATTTTAGTTAACAGCTAAATACCCTAAACAACTGGCTTCAATCTACTTCTCCCGCCTTCATAAAGAAAAAGAGGAAGGCGGGAGAAGCCCCGGCAGAATTGAAGCTGCTTCTTTGAATTTGCAATTCAATATGATATTCACCACAGGACTCTGGTAAAAAGAGGATTCACCCTCTGTCTTTAGATTTACAGTCTAATGCTTACCTCAGCCATTTTACCTATGTTCGTAACCCGATGATTATTCTCTACTAATCACAAAGATATTGGCACGTTATATATAATTTTTGGTGCTTGAGCCGGAATAGCAGGAACAGCATTAAGCATTTTAATTCGCGCCGAACTTGGCCAACCAGGTGCCTTACTAGGTGATGATCAAATCTATAATGTGATCGTCACTGCTCACGCATTCGTCATAATTTTCTTTATAGTAATACCAATTATATTAGGAGGATTCGGAAACTGACTTATTCCATTAATGATTGGGGCCCCTGATATAGCATTCCCTCGAATAAATAATATAAGCTTTTGACTGCTTCCCCCATCTTTTCTTCTACTTTTAGCTTCATCTACTGTTGAAGCAGGTGCAGGCACTGGATGGACAGTTTATCCCCCATTAGCCGGAAACCTCGCCCATGCAGGAGCATCGGTAGACCTAGCAATTTTCTCCCTTCACTTGGCCGGAGTCTCTTCAATTTTAGGCTCAATTAATTTCATCACAACGATTATCAACATAAAACCCCCAGCCATGTCCCAATATCAAACTCCCCTTTTCGTATGATCCGTCCTAATCACAGCTGTATTACTACTTTTATCACTTCCAGTTTTAGCTGCCGGTATTACTATATTACTTACAGATCGTAACCTGAACACTACTTTCTTTGATCCAGCCGGAGGTGGTGACCCCATCCTATATCAACATCTCTTCTGATTCTTTGGCCACCCTGAAGTCTACATCTTAATTCTTCCTGGCTTTGGAATGATTTCACACATTGTAACTTATTACTCAGGTAAAAAAGAACCTTTTGGGTATATGGGTATAGTCTGAGCCATAATGTCTATTGGATTCCTTGGATTCATTGTATGAGCTCACCATATGTTTACAGTAGGCCTGGATGTTGATACCCGAGCCTATTTTACATCTGCAACCATAATTATTGCTATTCCTACTGGCGTAAAAGTTTTCAGCTGACTAGCTACCCTACATGGAGGTAATATTAAATGAGCCCCCGCAATATTATGAGCACTAGGTTTTATTTTTCTTTTCACAGTAGGAGGTCTTACAGGTATTGTATTAGCTAACTCCTCACTAGATATCGTTCTTCATGATACTTATTATGTAGTTGCACATTTCCACTACGTTTTATCAATAGGCGCTGTTTTTGCCATTATTGCAGCTTTCGTTCACTGATTCCCACTATTTACAGGATATACACTAAGCTCTACATGAGCAAAAATCCACTTTGCCATTATATTTGTAGGAGTAAACATGACATTTTTCCCCCAACATTTCCTAGGTTTATCGGGAATACCTCGACGTTACTCTGACTATCCAGATGCTTATACTACATGAAATACTGTTTCTTCTATAGGTTCCTTTATTTCACTCACAGCTGTAGTAGTAATAGTATTCATAATCTGAGAAGCTTTCGCCTCAAAACGAGAAGTAACATCAGTTGAATTAACAACTACTAATATTGAATGACTTTACGGGTGCCCTCCCCCATTTCACACATTTGAAGAACCCGTGTACGTAAATACTAAATAAGAAAGGAAGGAATCGAACCCCCTAAAATTGGTTTCAAGCCAACATCATAACCTTTATGTCTTTCTCAATAATGAGGTATTAGTAAAACATTACATAACTTTGTCAAAGTTAAATTACAAGTGAAATCCTTGTATATCTCTATGGCTTACCCATTCCAAATAGGACTACAAGACGCAACTTCTCCCATTATAGAAGAACTAATAAATTTCCATGATCACGCACTAATAATTGTCTTTCTAATTAGCACGTTAGTTCTGTATATTATCTCTTCAATATTAACAACAAAATTAACTCATACTAGCACGATAGACGCTCAAGCTGTGGAAACAATTTGAACAATCTTACCAGCAATTATCTTAATCCTAATTGCATTACCATCTCTACGGATCCTTTATATAATAGACGAGATTAACAATCCAGCCCTGACCGTAAAAACAGTCGGACATCAATGATACTGAAGCTATGAATATACTGATTATGATGAACTAAACTTTGATTCCTATATGATCCCAACAACCGATCTAAAACCTGGAGACCTACGACTTCTAGAAGTAGATAATCGAGCAGTTTTACCAATAGAAACAACAGTACGAGTCCTTATTACATCCGAAGACGTACTTCATTCATGAGCAGTCCCCTCTCTAGGCCTAAAAACTGATGCTATCCCCGGGCGCTTAAACCAAACAACCCTCCTAGCCACACGACCTGGACTATATTATGGTCAATGCTCAGAAATTTGTGGCTCTAACCATAGTTTTATACCTATTGTTCTAGAATTAGTACCATTAAAAGTGTTCGAAAAATGATCTTCTTCAATACTATAAATTCATCAAGAAGCTAAAATTCAGCATTAACCTTTTAAGTTAAAGATTGGGAACTTAAATCTCCCCTTGATGAATGCCACAGTTAGACACTTCTACATGATTTATCACCATTTTATCTATATTAATTACCCTTTTCATTATCTTTCAACTAAAAATCTCAAAATATCTATATCCTATAAACCCAGAACTAAAATCTTTAAAAGCATTGAAATACAATAACCCTTGAGAGACAAAATGAACGAAAATTTATTCGCCTCTTTCGCTACCCCAACAATAATAGGATTTCCTATCGTAATCTTAATCATTATATTCCCTAGCATTATATTCCCAACTCCTAACCGACTTATTAATAACCGCCTAGTAGCTATTCAACAATGACTAATTCAATTAATCTCCAAACAAATAATAGCAATCCACAATCAAAAAGGACAAACATGAACTCTTATACTCATCTCACTTATTCTCTTTATTGGCTCGACCAATCTTCTAGGCTTACTACCCCACTCATTTACACCAACAACTCAACTATCAATAAACCTAGGCATGGCTATCCCACTTTGAGCTGGAACTGTGATTTCAGGCTTCCGACACAAAACTAAAGCTTCACTAGCCCATTTCCTTCCTCAAGGAACCCCTCTTCCACTCATCCCAATACTTATTATTATCGAGACAATCAGTCTATTCATCCAACCTATAGCTCTCGCTGTACGATTAACAGCAAATATTACTGCCGGTCATCTACTAATTCACCTCATCGGAGAAGCAACCCTTGTTCTCATGAGTATTAGCCCTGCTACAGCATTCATTACCTTTATTATCCTTGTAATATTAACTATTCTCGAATTCGCTGTAGCATTAATTCAGGCATACGTATTTACTCTCCTAGTTAGCCTGTACCTGCATGATAATACATAATGACCCACCAAACACATGCTTATCATATAGTTAACCCCAGCCCATGACCACTAATAGGAGCCCTATCTGCTCTTTTATTAACTTCAGGTCTAGTAATATGATTTCACTTCAACTCGACCATTCTTCTCTCACTCGGCCTCCTAACTAATATCCTTACCATATATCAATGGTGACGAGACGTAATTCGTGAAGGAACTTTTCAAGGCCACCATACACCTATTGTTCAAAAAGGTTTACGATATGGAATAATTCTATTCATCATTTCAGAAGTTTTTTTCTTCGCCGGATTTTTCTGAGCCTTTTACCATTCCAGCCTAGCCCCAACACACGAACTTGGAGGGTACTGACCACCAGCAGGAATTAATCCATTAAACCCACTTGAAGTTCCCCTCCTAAATACCTCAGTATTATTAGCTTCCGGAGTTTCAATTACCTGAGCCCACCATAGCTTGATAGAAGGAAACCGCAAACAGATAATTCAAGCACTTTTTATCACAATCGCGCTCGGTGTTTATTTTACAATCCTTCAAGCAGCTGAATATTATGAAGCCCCTTTTACCATCTCAGATGGTGTCTATGGATCGACATTCTTTATAGCAACTGGCTTTCATGGATTCCATGTAATCGTGGGCTCTACTTTCTTAACAGTATGTTTCCTGCGACAGTTAAAATATCACTTTACATCCAAACACCATTTCGGATTCGAAGCAGCCGCCTGATACTGACATTTCGTTGATGTAGTATGACTATTCCTTTACGTCTCCATCTACTGATGAGGTTCATATTCTTTTAGTATAACCAGTACCACTGACTTCCAATCAGCCAGTCCCAGTCCTTAAACCTGGGGAAGAATAATTAACATACTACTAGCATTATTAACAAACATCACTCTAGCTTCTATTCTTGTCATAGTAGCATTCTGGCTCCCTCAACTTAATGTATATGCAGAAAAAGCTAGTCCCTATGAATGTGGCTTTGATCCAATAGGCTCTGCCCGCCTTCCCTTTTCAATAAAATTCTTCTTAGTTGCTATCACCTTTCTCTTATTCGACCTAGAAATTGCACTACTTTTACCCCTACCATGAGCATCTCAAACAACTCAACTAAATACTATGATTACAATGGCCCTAGCACTCATTACACTATTAGCAATAAGCCTAGCTTACGAATGATTCCAAAAGGGCCTTGAATGAGCTGAATAACTAGTAATTAGTTTAAAGAAAACAAATGATTTCGACTCATTAGATTGTGATATATTTCACAATTACTAAATGTCTTTAGTTCACATAAACATCGGACTAGCATTCATAGTAGCATTATTAGGCCTATTAATATATCGATCCCACCTCATATCATCACTTCTATGTTTGGAAGGCATAATACTTACCCTTTTCATTATAGGGACCATTATGGTGCTCAATATACACTTCACATTAGCCAGTATACTGCCTATTATTCTCCTTGTATTTGCTGCCTGTGAAGCAGCAATTGGCTTATCACTTCTAGTAATAGTATCTAATACCTATGGTGTCGATTATGTTCAAAATCTCAACCTATTACAATGCTAAAAATTATTTTACCTACCGTTATACTAATTCCCCTAGCCTGACTATCTAACAAAAACTTTATATGAATTAACTTAACCTTATATGCTTTATTAATTAGCCTAACAACACTCCCATTGTTCAATCAATATAATAACAACGAAACTTATTTCTCCACAATATTTTTCTCCGATTCTTTATCTACACCCCTACTTATACTAACTACATGACTTCTACCCCTAATACTGCTAGCTAGCCAAAACCACTTGATAAATGAAACAGAAACACGAAAAAAATTATATGTCTCAATATTAATTTTACTCCAAACTTTTCTAATTATAACTTTCTCGGCCACAGAACTTATTCTATTTTATATTCTATTTGAAGCCACATTAATTCCAACACTAGTACTAATTACACGATGAGGAAACCAAACAGAACGTCTCAATGCAGGTATTTATTTCCTTTTTTACACCCTAGTAGGTTCACTTCCACTTCTAGTAGCCCTAGTATTTATTCAAAATACATCTGGCTCACTAAACTTTACAATTACTCAATTCTGGGCTGAAAATATCCCAAACACATGAACAAATAATTTTCTATGATTAGCCTGTATAATAGCATTTCTAGTGAAAATACCCCTATATGGTTTACACTTATGACTTCCTAAAGCACACGTAGAAGCCCCTATTGCAGGATCTATAGTCCTAGCAGCAATTTTACTAAAACTAGGAGGTTACGGAATAATACGCATCTCCGTCTTACTTAATCCTATTACTGAAACCATAGCATATCCTTTTCTTCTCCTATCCTTATGAGGGATAATTATAACTAGCTCTATCTGCCTACGACAAACAGACCTAAAATCTCTAATCGCATATTCATCTGTAAGCCATATAGCATTGGTAATCGTAGCAATTCTAATCCAAACCCCATGAAGCTATATAGGAGCAACAGCCCTAATAATCGCACATGGACTCACTTCATCAATATTATTTTGCCTTGCCAACACCAATTATGAACGAATTCACAGTCGAACCATGATCTTAGCACGAGGGTTACAAACAATCTTACCCCTAATAGCCACCTGATGATTATTGGCTAGCCTAACAAACCTAGCCCTCCCCCCAACAATTAATCTCATCGGAGAACTTTTCATTATAATATCCACTTTTTCATGATCAAATATTACAATCATCTTAATAGGGATTAATGTAGTAATTACAGCCCTCTACTCACTTTATATATTAATTATAACCCAACGAGGAAAATACTCATACCATATTAACACAATTAAACCTACCTTTACACGAGAAAATTCACTAATAACCCTTCATATTATTCCATTACTACTTTTATCATTAAACCCAAAACTAATTTTAGGCACATTATACTGTAAATATAGTTTAACCAAAATATTAGATTGTGAATCTAATGATAGAAGTTAATATCTTCTTATTTACCGAGAAAGACCGCAAGAACTGCTAACTCATGCATCCATATATAAAAATATGGCTTTCTTACACTTTTAAAGGATAGAAGTAATCCGTTGGTCTTAGGAACCAAAAATTTGGTGCAACTCCAAGTAAAAGTAATAAACTTATTCTCTTCAACCCTTATCACTTCCTTATCAATACTTACTTTACCAGTGTTATTATCCATATCTTCTATTTATAAAACAAGTCAATACCCTTATTACGTCAAGACTATTATCTCATATGCTTTCCTTACTAGCTTGATCCCTACTCTAATTTTCATCAACCTAGGTCACGAAGAGATCATTACGAACTGACACTGAATAACTATTCAAACAGTTAAATTATCTTTAAGCTTTAAACTAGACTACTTCTCCATGCTTTTTATCCCAGTCGCCCTATTCGTTACATGATCTATTATAGAATTCTCGATATGATACATGCATTCAGACCCCTATATAAACCGTTTCTTCAAATACTTATTAATATTTCTCATCACCATAATAATCTTAGTTTCAGCCAATAACCTTTTCCAATTGTTTATTGGTTGAGAAGGGGTAGGCATTATATCATTTTTATTAATCGGATGATGGTATGGCCGAGCCGACGCCAATACAGCCGCCCTTCAAGCTATCCTTTATAATCGTATTGGAGATGTTGGATTCTTTTTATCCATGGCCTGATTCCTCTATAACTCTAACTCATGAGAATTTCAACAAATTTTCTCATTAGACCAAAACTATTCTACCATTCCCTTATTAGGACTCCTTCTCGCAGCTACCGGTAAATCAGCCCAATTTGGTCTCCATCCCTGACTCCCTTCAGCAATAGAAGGACCAACCCCAGTATCAGCTCTACTTCATTCAAGCACAATAGTTGTCGCAGGAATTTTTCTACTAATTCGATTTTATCCTCTTATTGAGAATAATAAGATAGTTCAATCATTAATCCTCTGTACAGGAGCTATCACAACCCTATTTACCGCAATCTGTGCCCTCACCCAAAACGACATTAAAAAAATCGTAGCTTTTTCCACTTCAAGCCAACTGGGTCTTATAATAGTCACAATCGGGATTAACCAGCCTCACCTAGCATTCCTCCATATTTGCACCCACGCATTCTTCAAAGCTATACTATTCATATGTTCAGGATCTATTATCCATAATCTTAATGATGAACAAGATATCCGAAAAATAGGAGGCTTATTTTATGCTTTACCATTCACCACTACTTCCCTAATTGTTGGTAGCCTCGCACTCACAGGAACACCTTTCCTAACAGGATTTTATTCCAAAGACTTAATCATCGAAGCAGCCAACACGTCGTATACCAACGCCTGAGCCCTACTAATTACTCTAATTGCAACCTCCCTCACAGCTGTCTACAGTACCCGAATTCTTTATTTCTCGTTACTGGGACAACCACGATTCCCAACCTTAATTTTAATTAATGAAAATAACCCCCTACTAATTAACTCTATTAAACGCCTCTTAATCGGAAGTATCTTTGCCGGCTTTGCCATTTCACTTAACCTCCCCCCAATAACAATTCCTCAAATAACAATACCTGCTTACCTAAAATTAACAGCTTTGCTCGTCACATTGCTAGGATTTGTCCTAGCACTTGAACTCAGCCTAATTACTCAGAACCTCAAACTACCACATCCACACAATTATCATAAATTCTCAAACATATTAGGCTATTTTCCTACCGTAATTCACCGCCTACTTCCTTCAACCAGCCTATTAATAAGCCAAAAATTATCTTCTATATTATTAGACCTAACCTGAATAGAAAACATTTTACCCAAATCAATCTCCAAATTCCAAATTTCCTCTTCTATTATAGTATCAAACCAAAAAGGACTTATCAAATTATATTTCCTATCATTCCTAATTACCCTAATTACTGCTGTCATACTCTTTAATTTCCACGTGTAATCTCTATTACCACCACAATGCAAGTAACTAAGGACCACCCAGATACAATAACAAGCCAATAACCATAACTGTAGAGAGCAGCTACACCCATAGCCTCCTCACTAAAAACGTCAAATCCCCCAGTATCATAAATTACTCAATCTCCTTCACTATTAAAATTTAGCACTGCCTCTAGTTTCAAATTTTCTTCACCTAATAATATATACGCCACTAACATGATCTCCCCAATTAAACCTAACAAAAATGTCAACAAGACTGTACTATTCGACACCCAAACCTCCGGATATTCCTCTATTGCCATTGCAGTAGTATATCCAAAGACAACCAACATTCCACCTAAATAAATTAAAAATACTATTAGTCCTAAAAATGAGCCACCATAATTCAACACAATTCCACAACCTACTCCACCACTAATAATTAACACTACCCCACCATAAATTGGTGAAGGTTTTGAAGAAAAACCTACAAAACTTACTACAAAAATAGTACTTAAAATAGTAACAATATATGTCATCATAATTCCCACATGGATTTCCACCATGACCTATGACATGAAAAATCATCGTTGTTATTCAACTATAAGAACTTATGACCAACTTTCGAAAAACCCATCCATTAATAAAAATTCTTAACAACTCATTCATCGATCTCCCAGCCCCATCAAACATTTCATCATGATGAAATTTCGGGTCCCTTCTAGGATTGTGCCTAGTAATCCAGATCCTGACTGGTCTCTTTCTAGCAATACATTACACTTCAGATACCATGACCGCCTTTTCATCAGTAACCCATATTTGTCGAGACGTCAACTATGGATGATTAATTCGATACCTACACGCTAATGGAGCATCTATATTTTTCATCTGCTTATTTCTTCACGTAGGCCGAGGCCTTTACTACGGTTCTTATTTATTTCTAGAAACATGAAATATCGGGGTACTCCTACTATTTGCAGTTATAGCCACTGCCTTTATAGGATATGTATTACCTTGAGGACAAATATCATTTTGAGGGGCAACCGTCATTACTAACCTATTATCTGCTATCCCCTACATTGGCTCAGACTTAGTAGAATGAATCTGAGGTGGATTCTCCGTAGACAAAGCAACCCTCACCCGATTCTTTGCTTTCCACTTCATCTTACCATTCATTATTGCAGCCTTAGCTGGAGTCCACCTCTTATTCCTTCATAAAACAGGATCAAATAATCCTTCAGGAATTCCCTCAGACGCAGACAAAATTCCATTTCACCCTTATTATACCATTAAAGACATCCTAGGAGTTCTCCTCCTAATTTTAGTCCTAACATCCCTAGTATTATTCTCCCCCGACCTACTCGGAGACCCGGACAATTACACACCAGCTAATCCACTAAATACACCCCCTCATATTAAACCCGAATGATACTTTCTATTCGCATACGCTATCCTCCGCTCAATCCCAAATAAGCTAGGAGGTGTTCTAGCCCTAGTTTTATCTATCCTAATCCTAGCTCTAATGCCCTTCCTTCACACAGCAAAACAACGAAGTATAATATTCCGCCCATTTAGCCAGTGCTTATTCTGAATCCTAGTAGCAGACCTAATTACACTCACATGAATTGGAGGACAACCAGTCGAACACCCATACGTTATTATCGGTCAATTAGCATCCATCCTTTATTTTCTCCTAATCTTAGTACTCATACCTATTACAAGTCTACTAGAAAACAACATACTAAAATGAAGAGCCTTTGTAGTATAAATAATACACTGGTCTTGTAAACCAGAAATGGAGACTTAACTCTCCCTAAGACATCAAGGAAGAAGCATCCGCCCCACCATCAACACCCAAAGCTGATATTCTAACCTTAAACTATTCCTTGCACTAACCACCCATCCAAGTCTTCTTATAGACTTACCATTATCTCTTTATAACCCCTCATGAATAGTACATAGTACATGAATTCATTAACATATTTTATGTATGTCATACATTTACTTATATTCCCCATGCATATAAGCAAGTACATAACCTTATTAATTAGACATTAATACATTCTATGTATATCGTACATTCATTTATATTCCCCATGCATATAAGCAAGTACATAACCTTATTAATTAGACATTAATACATTCTATGTATATCGTACATTCATTTATATTCCCCATGCATATAAGCAAGTACATAACCTTATTAATTAGACATTAATACATTCTATGTATATCGTACATTCATTTATATTCCCCATGCATATAAGCAAGTACATAACCTTATTAATTAGACATTAATACATTCTATGTATATCGTACATTCATTTATATTCCCCATGCATATAAGCAAGTACATAAAGTTATTTATCTTACATATACATAACATTATTAATCGGACAAGGCACATTAATATCCGTTTAATGCACGAGTACACGCATATCACCTCCATCAGGTTATTTCTCGATTCACCATCTCACGTGAAATCAGCAACCCTTGCGAGCAGTATACCTCTTCTCGCTCCGGGCCCATATTAACTTGGGGGTTTCTATCCTCACATTTTACCTGGCATCTGGTTCTTACTTCAGGACCATCTCACCTAAAATCGCCCACTCTTTCCTCTTAAATAAGACATCTCGATGGATTAATGACTAATCAGCCCATGCTCACACATAACTGTGGTTTCAGACATTTGGTATTTTTAATTTTTTGGGGGGGAGAGCTTGCTATGACTCCACTAACATTTAATTTCTCAGATTCAATTGAAGCTGGGCTTATTCTCTATGGGGGCCGAAGTAGTTATGATTATCTTACTATTTCCCTTGCAAGAGGTAATAAACATCAATGGTTCAGGACATAAATTGTTATGCAATATGGTTTAAGTTCATTTAATAATGGATTAAGTATATTATAGTCAATGGTTACAGGACATACTATTATTACTCCCCGGGGGTCATACGTACACATACGTACACATACGTACGCATACGTACGCATACGTACGCATACGTACGCATACGTACGCATACGTACGCATACGTACACATACGTACACATACGTACACATACGTACACATACGTACACATACGTACACATACGTACACATACGTACACATACGTACACATACGTACACATACGTACACATACGTACACATACGTACACATACGTACACATACGTACACATACGTACACATACGTACACATACGTACACATACGTACACATACGTACGCATACGTACACATACGTACGCATACGTACGCATACGTACGCATACGTACGCATACGTACACATACGTACACATACGTACACATACGTACACATACGTACACATACGCGCGCATTCTTCACCCAAAGGTTATTAAGGCAAACCCCCTTACCCCCGTTAAGACCCCTACTAATATGATTGTTACTTCTTGCCAAACCCCTAAAACAAGAAAACATATTAATAGTCTTGACTTAACTATTTTTATCATCTCCCCACCTTAATAACTTATTTATAGATATTTAATTTTAATTACTTATTTATAGATATTTAATTTTAATTACTTATTTATAGATATTTAATTTTAATTACTTATTTATAGATATTTAATTTTAATTACTTATTTATAGATATTTAATTTTAATAAAATTACAACCCACTAATCCCAAATATTTTAATACAATTCACTCTATAGAGTTAAATTTTTAGACTT